TTATAATTAATAGTTTTAACTATTTCTAAAAATTTCAAAAATTTATATGCTTAATACATTAAAATATAATAAATAATTATATTAAATGTTTAATATAAAATATAATTGATTATTTATTTTAATATTATTTATTAGTCCTTTTTTAACTTTATGTATGAATTCATGGTTTTCTATTTGAATAAGAATAGAATTTAATTTAATAGTGTTTATTGTTTATTTAATATTAAATAATATTTATATTTATGATTTGTGTATGAAATATTTTTTAATTAATTCTTTTGGGTCTTCTTTATATATTTTAATGTCAAATTTTTCTATATTTTATTTAAATAATTTTATTTATTTTTTTTTTATAAATATTTGTATTATACTTAAATTAGGAATAATACCTTTTCATTTTTGATTTATAGATCTAATAAAAAATTTAAATTGATATAGTTGTTTATTATTATCTACTTGGCAGAAATTTATTCCTTTTATTTTATTATTATATATATATATTCAAGATTTAATATTAATTTTAATTTTTATTAGAGGTTTATTTAGAATAATTTTTTGTATGAATCAAATTGGGTTGAAAAAAATTTTAGGTTATTCTTCAATTAATCACATATGTTGGATGTTTTTTTCTTTAATTTTTAGAGAAATTTTATGATTAATATATTTTTTTATTTATTTTTTTATCAATTTTATTATTATGAATATTTTAAAAAATTTAAATATTAATTATATAATAGATTTATATTTTTATATAAATAACAATTATATAAAGTTTTTTTTTTTAATATTGATATTTTCTTTAGGTGGCTTACCTCCTTTTTTAGGATTTATTATAAAATGATATGTAATTTATTATTTTATTTTATATAATAATTTTATATATATATTTATTCTAATTTTTTTTTCATTGATTTTTTTATATTATTATTTTCGTATAGTTTTTAATATTATATTTTTTAATTATTTGAGATTGAAAAATTTTTTTTATTTAAATTATAATTTTAATAATTATAGATTGTTTATATTTGTTAATATTTTTTTGTTAATTTATATATCTATATTTTTATTTTTTTTTTATTTATAGAGTTTTAAGTTAAATTAAACTATAAATTTTCAAAGTTTAAAATATATACATAATTTATAAATTCTAGTATAGAAGATTAATTAATCTTATAAATAAATTTACAGTTTATTACTTTATTCAGACACAATACTTAAAATTTTATTATATAATATCTTTAAATTTGCAATTTAACGTTTTTTTTAAACTAAAAATTAATTATGCAAAAATGATTATTTTCTACAAATCATAAGGATATTGGTATTTTATATTTTATATTTGGTATATGATCTGGTATAGTTGGTTTATCAATAAGATTAATTATTCGTATAGAATTAAGAATTCCTGGTAGATTAATTGGTAATGATCAGATTTATAATAGTATTGTTACAGCTCATGCTTTTGTAATAATTTTTTTTATGGTTATACCAATTATAATTGGTGGGTTTGGTAATTGGTTGATTCCTTTAATATTAGGAGCTCCTGATATAGCTTTTCCTCGGATGAATAATATAAGATTTTGATTATTAATTCCTTCTTTAATTTTATTATTAGTTAGGGGATTAATAAATGTAGGTGTTGGTACTGGGTGAACTGTTTATCCTCCATTATCATTGAATTTAGGTCATAGTGGTATTTCTGTTGATTTAGCTATTTTTTCTTTGCATTTAGCAGGTATTTCATCAATTATAGGCGCAATTAATTTTATTAGAACTATTTTAAATATACGTTCTTATAGAGTATCTATAGATCAGATTTCATTATTAGTTTGATCAGTATTAATTACAGCTATTTTATTATTATTATCATTACCTGTATTGGCGGGTGCAATTACTATATTATTATTTGATCGTAATTTAAATACTACTTTTTTTGATTTTGGTGGTGGTGGGGATCCAATTTTATATCAGCATTTATTTTGATTTTTTGGTCATCCTGAGGTTTATATTTTAATTTTACCTGGATTTGGTATTATTTCTCATATTATTTTTAATGAGAGAGGTAAGAAGGAAACATTTGGTTCTTTAGGAATAATTTATGCTATATTAACTATTGGATTTTTAGGATTTATTGTTTGGGCTCATCATATATTTACAATTGGTATGGATGTTGATACACGAGCTTATTTTACTTCTGCAACTATAATTATTGCTATTCCTACAGGTATTAAAGTATTTAGATGGTTAGCGTCTTTAAGGGGCTCAAATATTAAACTTAATTTAAGAATTTTGTGGTCGTTAGGATTTATTTTTTTATTTACTTTAGGCGGATTAACTGGTGTATTATTATCTAACTCTTCAGTTGATATTGTATTACATGATACATATTATGTAGTTGCTCATTTTCATTATGTTTTATCTATAGGAGCAGTATTTGCTATTTTAGCTGGTATTATTTTTTGATATCCTTTATTTGTTGGTTTAGTATTAAATGATAAATGATTAAAAATTCAATTTTTTATTATTTTTTTAGGGGTAAATTTAACTTTTTTTCCACAACATTATTTGGGTTTAATAGGAATGCCTCGTCGATATTCAGATTATCCAGATTTATATATAGGTTGAAATATTTTATCATCTGTAGGGTCTATTATTTCTTTATTAGGAATGATTTTCTTTATTTTTATTTTATGAGAAAGTTTATTAAGAAATCGGTTAGTGGTTTATAATAAATATATATATACTTCTATTGAATGAGGTCAATCCTACCCACCACTTAATCATAGGTATGATCAAATTCCTTTAATTTATTCAAAGTTTTAATTTATTTAATATAGCATATTATTTAATGTATTGAATTTAAGATTCAAAGAAAAAATTTTTTTTTATTAAAATATTTAATATAGCATATTTATTAATGTATTAAATTTAGAATTTAAAGAAAAAATTAATTTTTATTAAATATTATTAATTGATTTATATTTAATTTTCAAGATTCTAATTCTTATATTATAACTTTAATAACTTATTTTCATGATTTTATTTTAATTATTTTATTAATTATTATAACTTTTATTTTATATATTATTTCATGATTTTTAATTAATAAATTTATTGATCGTGAAATTATACATAATCAGATTTTAGAAATTATTTGAACTTTGATTCCTATAATTATTTTAGTTTTTATAGCTATTCCTTCATTAAAAATTTTATATTTAGTTGAGGAAATTGCTAATCCTTTTATAACATTAAATATTTTAGGGCATCAATGATATTGAAGGTATGAGTATTCTGATTTTAAAAATGTTGAATTTGATTCGTTTATAATTAATACTAATAGTCTTGATAAAGGTGATTTTCGTTTATTAGAGGTTGATAATCATTTAGTATTACCTTTTATAATAAATGTTCGGGGGTTAGTATCATCATTAGATGTAATTCATTCTTGAGCTATACCTTCTTTAGGTATTAAAGTTGATGCTACACCTGGTCGTATTAATCAATTGATATTAAATATAAATCGGGTAGGAATTTATTATGGGCAGTGTTCAGAGATTTGTGGGTTAAATCATAGATTTATACCAATTGTTTTAGAAAGAACAAATTTATATTTTTTTTTTAATTGATTAAAAAATTTTAATTCATTAAGTTCTTTAGTGAGATTTTGAATTTTTATTTCAATATATAATAATTTAACGATTTATTCTTAATGGAAAAATTAGTTAATCTTATAATATTAAAATGTCATTTTAAAGTAATTAATTTATAATATTTTTCTATTCCTCAGATATCTTCAATAGATTGGTTAATATTAATAATATTTTTTTTATTTATTTTTTATTTGTTCATAATGATAATTTATTTTTTAATATCAGTTTATTATACAAAAGTTAAATTTAATTTAGATATAAATTATTTTAAGGTTAAATGATATTAAATTTATTTTCAATTTTTGATCCCTCAACAAAATTTTTAAGATTGAATTGAATATCTACGTTTATTGGTTTAATATTTATTCCTCAAATATATTGAGTATTTAATTCTCGAATTATTTATTTATTAATTACTTTTATAAATATTTTATGAGGAGAATTTAAAGTTATTTTAAAAATTAAGTTTAATTTAAATAATTTAATATTTTATATGGGTATATTTATTTTTATTATAATAAATAATTTTATGGGTTTATTTCCTTATATTTTTACTAGATCAAGACATTTAGTTTATTCTTTGAGTTTATCATTACCTATATGATTGGGTTTAATATTTTTTGGTTGAATTAAAAATACTAAGTTTATATTATGTCATTTAGTTCCTCAGGGTACTCCATTTATATTAATATTTTTTATAGTTTTAATTGAGTCATTAAGAAATGTTATTCGTCCATTTACCTTGGCTATTCGTTTAACGGCTAATATAATTGCAGGTCACTTATTGTTAACTTTATTAAGAAGATTTATTCCTGAATTATTTATTTTATACTTGGTTGTTTTATTAGTTCAGTTGATATTATTAATTTTAGAGATTTCTGTTTCTTTAATTCAATCATATGTTTTTGTGATTTTAATAATTTTATATTTGAAAGAAACTAATTATGATGAAATTTAATCATCCTTATCATTTAGTAAGTTTAAGACCTTGACCATTAATAAATTCTTTATGTTTATTTATTTTTATAATAGGATCTTTAAAATGAATACACGATTATAGTTTAGATTTATTACTTTTAAGAACATTAGTTTTATTAATTATTGTTTTTCAATGATGACGAGATGTAATTCGTGAGGGCTCATTTCAAGGAGTTCATACTTTAAATGTTATAAAAATATTACGATTAGGTATAATATTATTTATTTTATCTGAGTTAATATTTTTTGTTTCTTTTTTTTGATGTTATTTTCATATAAGTTTATCTCCTTCAATTGAGATTGGTAGTGTATGACCGCCAAATAAATTTAATATTTTTAATCCTTTTAATATTCCTTTATTAAATACTATTATTTTATTATCATCTGGAGTTTCAATTACTTTATGTCATCATAGGATTTTGAATAGGAATTATTATTTATCTAAGGTTAGAATTATTATTACAGTTTTATTGGGTATTTTATTTACTTTTTTTCAATATATGGAGTATATAGAATCATATTTTACTATTTCTGACTCAGTTTATGGTTCTATTTTTTTTGTTGCAACAGGATTTCATGGTATTCATGTAATTATTGGTACTTTATTTATTTTAATTTCTATTAAACGTTTATTAAATAATCATTACTCAATGTATCATCATTTAGGATTTGAGGCTTCTTCATGATATTGACATTTTGTGGATGTAGTTTGACTATTTTTATATATTTTTATTTATTGATTGTCTTATTAATTTAATTATATAGTATAAAAAGTATATTTAATTTCCAATTAAAAGGTTTATTCATTAATATAATTAATTTTACTTAATTTTTTTTTTATTATTTTAGTATTAATTATTTCTATAGTTCTAGTTTTTTTGAATTTTTTAATTTCTAAAAAACAAGATTTTGATCGAGAGAAAATTTCCTCTTTTGAATGTGGGTTTGATCCATTTATATCTTCGCGTTTACCATTTTCAATTCATTTTTTTATAATTGCAATTTTATTTTTGGTATTTGATATTGAAGTAGTTTTTTTAATTCCTTTGATTAATTCTTTTATTTTTTTAAATTTAAATGAATGATTATTTATAAGGTTATTGATTTTAATAATTTTATATTGGGGGTTAGAATTTGAAAAGTATGAAGGGTCTTTAAAGTGAATTTTATGAAATAATAGTTTAAGAAAAATTTTTAATTTGCAATTAAAAGATATAATATTATATTTATTTTAATTATGAAGCAATTTATTGCTTTCAATTTCGGCTTGAAGATTAGGTTTATTTAACTCTTAATTAATATTAATTGAAACCAAATAGAGGTAAATTATTGTTAATAATTAAATTGAATTAATATTCCAATTAATAAAATAAGTATGAACAAAAGAAATTTCTAATTTTTTAATTTATGGTTAAAATCCATTTTTATTTTATTTATATAGTTTATTTTTAAAACTTTATATTTTCATTATAAGAAAAATATTTTTTATTTATAAATAATTATTTAAAGATTTAAAATCATTTTAATATTTTCAATATTAGGCTTTAAATTTAAGCTATTTAAATTATGTGTATAATATTCATATTAATATATAACACAAAGATATTATAATTAATATTAGATTTATTTTATTAATATTTTTTAATTTGAATATATATATAATATTAAAAATGATTTTTTTTGAGGATAATTGTTCTATTCATCCTAAATCATTAATGTAATTAAGTTTATTATTAAAAATTATTATATTTATTTTAATTTTTTTATCAAGTAGGGGAATAAATCATATTATATTTATAAATTTATAAATATATTTAATAATTTTTATATTGTGAGATTTATTATTTGTAATAATTATTCTTAGAAATATTATTATAATTATAATAATAAAAATTATTAATTTTAATGATTTTGGTAAAAAAATTTTATTTAATGAAGAAAATATTAATCAGTTTAGAACTGACCCATAAAAAATTGATATGATTAATAAAATTAAAATTGAATAATTTATTAAATTTGATGAGTTATATATAATTATTAAATTTATTTTAGGTATTTTAATTGATGAATAATAAATTAGTCGAAAGGAATATGATACAGTTAATCCTATTGAAAGATATATTAATGTTAATATAATATAATTATTCGTTGTTATGTTAAATATTTCAATAATTAAGTCTTTTGAGTAAAATCCTGTTAGGAAAGGTATTCCACACAGAGTTAAAGTTGCAATATTAAAAGTTGAATTAATAAAAGGAAAATTTAAGTTTAAAATTGAAATAAATCGAATGTCTTGATTATTAAAATAATTATGAATAATAATTCCTGAGCATAAAAATAATAATGACTTAAATATGGCGTGTGTGATTAAATGAAAAAATGATATTAAAGGAATATTTAAAGAAATTGTTATTATTATTAATCCTAATTGTCTTAAAGTAGATAAAGCAATAATTTTTTTTAAATCGTATTCAAAATTTGCTGAAATTCCTGCAATAAATATAGTTAATGTTGAGATGAAAAATATTATATATATTAAATTTTTATTTATTAAATGGTTAAATCGAATTATTAAATAAACTCCTGCTGTTACTAAAGTTGATGAGTGGACTAAAGATGAAATAGGAGTGGGGGCTGTTATTGCTAATGGCAATCATGTTGAGAATGGAATTTGAGCTCTTTTTGTAATTGAGGCGATAAAAATTAAATATATGATTATTAAATTAAGTTTGTTAAATATTAAAAAATTAAATGATCCTATATATATTATTAATCCAATTGATATTAGAATTATAATATCACCAATACGATTTATTAAGATAGTGATTATTCTTGAATTAAATCTTTTTTTTGTTTGATAATATGCAACTAAACAGTATGAAGATAAGCCAAGGCCATCTCATCCCAATAAAATTCTAAATAAATTTATTCTAATAATTATTAAAATTATAGATATTACGAAAATAACAATTAATCATATAAATCGGGGTTTAAAAAAATCATGGGATATATATTCAATTCTATACAAAATAACTATTGATGAAATTATTAATACTGTACTAATAAATAAGAAAGATATTCAATCTAAAAAAATTACATATTCAATTTTTATAGAGTTACAATTTAAAATGGTTCATATGGTAATTAATTTAATTTTTATTAGTATAAAATTTATTGATAATAATCAACTTATTAAACTTATTATTATTAAATAAAAAGATATTAAAAAAAATATAGTTTAAAATATATTTTATAACTTTAATTCCACAAATTAATATTTTTTTTAAACTATTTAAACTTAAATAATAAAATTTATGTATATAAATATTACATTCAAAGGTAATCAATGAATAATTAAAGTTAATATTTCCTGACAATTAATTATTTTAAAGTTAAAAATTCCTTTAAATGTTTTTCCGTATTGTGTAAATGCATAAAGGTAAATTGAATATGAGGTTCTAATGAATGAGATAATTAATAAAATTAAAATATTTAATTTATTTCATATAATTAATCTATTAAATAATATTATTTCACTAAATAAATTTAATGATGGAGGGGCTGAAAAATTAGAGGTACAAAGTAAAAATCATCATAATGAAAGTGATGGTATAATTATTAATATACCTTTATTAATTATTAATCTTCGGGAATGTGTTCGTTCATAATTTATATTTACTAGACAGAATATTCCTGATGAACATAAACCATGGGCTACTATTATTATAATTCTTCTAGTGTAACTTCATTGTGATATTGATATTATACTGGATAATATAACTCCTATATGAACAATTGATGAGTATGCTACAATAATTTTTATATCAGTTTGAGTGAGACAAATTAATCTTGCATAAATTCTTCCTATTATAGTAATAATTATAATAATAATATTGAATTTTATAAATAATTTAGGTGAGGTAATTATTAATCGGTAAATACCATAACTACCTAATTTTAATATAATTCCTGCTAAAATTATTGATCCACTAATTGGGGCTTCAACATGGGCTTTTGGTAATCATAAATGTGTAAAGTATATAGGTAATTTAATTATAAAAGCACTAATTAAAATAATGTAAAAAAATAAATTTAATATATTAAAATTAATTAAGTTTATTATATTTATTATTGTTGTATTTATTATATTATGTAGTATTAAAATTATTATTAATAGAGGTAATGATCCAAATAATGTATAAAAAATTATATATATTGTTGCTTGAATTCGATTAATTTGTATTCCTCAACCTATAATTAGAAGTATAATTGGGATTAATCTACTTTCAAAAAAAATATAAAAGATTATTAAATTTATTGATATGAATGATAGTGTTAGTAATATTATTAAACAAATTATATTTATTATAAATATTTTATTGAAGGAATTTTTTATAATTGAGTTACTTGATATTAAACATATTGATAAAATTCACATTGTTAAAATAATTAATCTCATTGAGATAGTATCTATACCTAAAAAATAAAAAATTTTACATCAATAATAATTTGATTTATTTATTATTAATAAAATAATAAGTGAAAAAGAAAATATAAAAATTTTTATTGTTAGTTGATAAAATTTTTTATTTAAATAAAAAATTAATAAAATTATAATTAAATTTATGAATAGAATTTTTAACATTTTATTATAGATATGTTATTTGTATAATCGTTTCCTGATAAACGTACTAGGTGGATAAGTAGAGATAGCCCCAATACTCTTTCACATACTGCGATGGCTAAAAAAATTGCAATAAAAAATAAATTAATTTCATTTATTAGTATAGTAAAATAAATATTATAAATTATATTAATTATTATAAATTCTAATCTAATTAAAGTTAATAGGATATGTTTATAAAAATATGAAAATATAAAACAAGATCTAATAAATATATATATGGATAAATTTAAATTAATAAGCTATAGTAGTTTAATTAAAAATATTAATTTTGTAAATTAATGATAAATTTATTTTTATAGCTCAAAAAAATATTTTATATATATTTTTAACTTCCAAAGTTAATATTTTAATTAAATTATTTTTTGTTTATGATAAATTTTTATTTAATATTTTTTATTTTTAATATTATTATGTTTATTTTGATAATAATTCCTTCTAATTTAATTAAATTTCATCCTTTAATTTTAAGGTTAATATTGACTTTATATGTGATTATTTTAAGATTATTTATTAATTTATTAGGTAATAATTATTGGTATTCATATCTTTTATTTTTAGTAATAATTGGTGGTTTAATGATTTTATTTATATATTTTACTAGTATTGCTAGTAATGAATTAATAAATTTTAATAAGTCTTATTTATTATATTTTTTTATTAAAATTTTATTATTTATAGGGTTATTTTTAATTTTTAGATTTTATTCTGATAAAATATTATTTATAAATAATTTTTTAGATATTTATTCAATAAATTATTATATATTAAATTTAAAAGATTTTGGAATTAAAAATTTATATATGGATTTTTCTATAGATTTAAATATGTATATAATTTTGTATTTATTTTTTACTATAATTAGATGTGTATTAGTTTGTATAAAATTAAGTGTTCCTTTTCGTCAATTAAATTATTATGAATAAATCTTTTTTAAAAAAAAATATAATTTTAAGTTTATTAAGAGACTCATTAGTAAAATTACCAACTCCTGTTAATATTTCTATTTGGTGAAATTTTGGTGTTTTATTAGGTGGATGTTTAATAATTCAGTTTTTATCTGGCTTATTTTTATCAATACATTATGTTTCAAATATTAATTATTCTTTTTTTAGAGTGATTCATATTATTCAAGATGTAGATTATGGGTGGTTGATGCGTTTAATTCACATAAATGGGGCATCTTTTTTTTTTTTCTGTGTTTATTTTCATATTGGTCGTGGAATTTATTATGGATCTTATAAATTAATATATGTATGATTTATTGGAATTTTAATTTTATTATTAATGATAGGAACAGCATTTATGGGGTATGTATTACCTTGGGGGCAAATATCATTTTGAGGTGCTACAGTAATTACAAATTTATTATCGGCTTTGCCTTATGTTGGTCAAATAATAGTTGAATGAATTTGGGGTGGATTTTCTGTGGATAATGCTACTTTAAATCGATTTTATTCATTTCATTTTTTGTTGCCATTTATTTTAATAATATTTATAATAATTCATTTAATATATTTACATGAAACTGGATCTAATAATCCTTTAGGAGTTAATAGAAATTATTATAAAATTATTTTTCATAATTATTTTACGTTAAAAGATATTTTAGGGTTTATTATTTTAATTTTTTTATTGATATATATTGTAATAGAAAATCCCTATATTTTAGGGGATCCTGAGAATTTTGTTATAGCTAATTCTATAGTTACACCTGTTCATATTCAACCTGAGTGGTATTTTTTATTTGCTTATACTATTTTACGTTCTATTCCTGATAAATTAAGGGGAGTAATTGCCTTATTGTGTTCAATTTTAGTTTTGTATTTATTGCCTTTTCTTAATAAAAAAAATTATTTTCAAGGTTTATTATTTTATCCCTTAGGTCAAATTATTTTTTGAATATTTGTTTGTGTTTTTTTATTATTAACGTGGCTGGGGGCTCAACCTGTAGATTACCCTTATGTTGAATTGAGGCAGGTTTTAACTTTTTTATATTTTAGGTATTATATTTTAAATTTTATTACATGTAAATTTTGGGATTTATTGGTAAATTAAGATAATGAGTTTGAATAAACATATATTTTGAAAATATAAAATAGAATTAATATTTCTATTATCTTATTTATTAATTTATAAAAAATATTTCTAATGGATATTTTATGTAAATTATATACATAATAAATAAAATTAAGATTGTTGGTAATATATAAAATCAACAAAAATATATTAAATTATCATATCGAATTCGGGGTAGAGTAATTCGAATTCAGATAATTAAAAAAACTAGGAATAAAATTGTTAAATAAAATATAAGTTTAATATTTATTCTTAAAAATATTATAGTAAAAATAAATATTATGAAAATAATTCTTGCATATTCGGCAAGAAAAATTAATACAAATTTTCTATTTCTATATTCTACATTAAAACCAGATACTAATTCTGATTCTCCTTCAGTTAAATCAAATGGTGTACGGTTAATTTCTGCTAGTATACTAATAAATAATATTGAAGCAGGAGGTCTAAATATTATAAATAATATTAAATATTTTTGGTATATTGTTAGATAGTTTAAATTAATATTATTAATTATTATTAAGATAATTAATATTGAAATGGACAAGGTTACTTCGTAGGAAATTGATTGAGCAATTGATCGTAAAGCACCGATTATTGAAAAAGAATTATTAGAGGATCATCCTGAAATTATTAATCCGTAAACTCCTATACTTAATATACATAAAAAAAATATAAAATTAAAGTTTATATTTGATGAGTTAGTAATAAAGGGATAAATTAATCATAATCTTAAAATTAATAAAAATATTAGTATTGGAGATATTAAATAAAAATAGAAATTAGATTTTAGAGGGTAAAAAAATTCTTTAGATATTAGTTTTAAAGCGTCTCTAAATGGTTGTAAAATACCAATAAATCCTACTTTATTTGGGCCTTTTCGATAGTGGAAGTAACCTAAAATTTTTCGTTCAAAGAGAGTTAAGAATGCTACTGCAATTAAAATATTTACTAGTACTAATAATATTATAAATGAAATATTTATTAAATAAATTATTATTTGTATGATGTATTATTTGTAATTATTTACATTTATAAATTTAAAATTTATTATTAATTAAATAATTTATATTATATTATTATTATTATTATGTAAAAAATTATTTTATATATAAATTCCTTTCGTACAATTATATATTAGTAAATTAAAGATAGAATCCGATCTGGCTTACACCGATCTTAACTCAAATCATGTAAGATTTTAAAAGTCGAACAGACTTAAACTATTAAATTTTTGCTTTTAATTTATTCTTAATTCAACATCGAGGTCGCAAACTTTTTTATATATATGGGCTATCAAAAAAAATTACGCTGTTATCCCTTAGGTAATTTATTTTAAAATTCCAAAATTTAGGTTTATAGATACATTAATTAATGTTTATTTATTTAAAAGTTTTTTTAATTTTAAAATTACCCCAATTAAATATATAAATTAATTTATTATTTTATTAAATTAAATATTAATTAATTTATATATTAAATTCTAAAGGGTCTTCTCGTCTTTTAATTAAATTTAAGAATTTTAACTTAAAATTTAATTTTAATTTTTAATTTTATTTATATAGTTTATGTTTCATTAAATCTTTCATACTAGATTTCAATTATAAAACTAATTATTATGCTACCTTTGTACAGTTATTTATACTGCAGCCTTTTAAAATTATCAATGGGCAGATTTGACTTAATATTATTTTCAATAAGACATGTTTTTATTAAACAGGTGAACATAAATTTTGCTAAATTCATTAATAAAATCTTTATTAAATATATTTATTTTTGAAATTTTTATTTACTTATATAATCATTATTATTTTTAATTTTTTGTTAATTAAATTAACTTAATAAGTAAATTAAATTTTTTTAAAAATTATATATTTTAATTAATTAAATTATTAAATTTTTGTAAACATTAAATATTTTTATATTTATGTAATTAATAGTATAAGTTAGTTATTTTAATTTAAAAATTAAAGTTTATCCCTTAATTTTTTCTTATAAATTTAAATTTAAATATTTATTTATATAAATTTTATATTTATTTATTAATTGAATTATTTTATTAAGTAACTAGATATCAAAAAAATTGTTTAATTTTTAGTTTCTAAATATAAATTTTTAATATTATTTCTACAATAATAAGATTTTATATTTAATTTTTTTTTTTTCGAGATTTTTTAATAAAATTATTTTTTAATTATCCCTGATACAAAAGGTAAAAATATTTAATTTTTTTATTTATATTTTTATTTAATAATTTCTTTTTTATTTAAATATTATTTATTTTTAATTTAATAAACTTTTTTATTTTAATAATTTTTTAAAAAATTAATTAGTTGATAATAATAAATTTAAAATTGATATTAAAATTTATTATTAAATATCTTAATATTGTAAATATTAAATTTTTCTTAAACTAAAATTTTTAAATCTAATAATACTTTCCAGTATTATTACTTTGTTACGACTTGTCTCATATTTTATGAGAATGACGGGCGATATGTACATATTTTAAAATTAAAATTAATTTATAATATTTATATAAATTTACATTTAAATTCTATTTATTTAATAAATTATATTATTAAACTTAGATTATTATTATAGTAATTCATTATGATCTTAAATATAAATTATACTTTGACTTGGGGTGTAATTTAAAATTTTCTGATTGTAATTTTTTAATTATTTCTATAAACAGAAGTATATAAATATAAAATTTAAGTATTTTTTATCGTGTATTATCGATTATTAAATAAATTCCTCTAAATAAATTAAAATACCGTCAAATTTTTTAATTTTAGTGATTTAACATTTAATAATTAAAATTTTTTTATACATTTTATAGTAGGGTATCTAATCCTAGTTTTTATTTAAATTTTTTAAAATTCATTATTATTTAATTAAATTTATATTTAATTATATATTTTACCAAATTATTAATATTAAATTTAATATGATTTTAAATTTATTTAATTTGTTTTTTATTAATTTCTATGTAAGTGTATAACCGCAATTGCTGGCACACTTTTTATTCAAAGTATAATTTTTTTTAAATAATAATTTCTTACATTTTTAATTTTATATATTAAATTTAAAGTCATTTAAAATGAAAATTTTATATATAAGTAAAAATATTAAACTAATATTTTAACTAAAATTCAATTATTTAAATAAAGGTTCTTGAGAACATAATTTATTCTATCAAAATAACCCTTTAAATCAGGCACTTTATTATAAAGAAGATTAAATCTATATTATGAGTATGAGTCAAAAAGCTTACTCTTAGCTTATCTTTATTAGATTATTTACGTATATTTTTTGTAAACTTGGGGTTGTAATTACGAGTTGATTAGTTTCGTAATTTAAAAAATTATTTACGTATATTTTTTGTAAACTTGGGTTGTAATTACGAGTTGATTAGTTTCGTAATTTAAAAAATTACTTACGTATATTTTTTGTAAACTTGGGGTTGTAATTACGAGTTGATTAGTTTCGTAATTTAAAAAATTATTTACGTATATTTTTTGTAAACTTGGGTTGTAATTACGAGTTGATTAGTTTCGTAATTTAAAAAATTACTTACGTA